GAATATTTTAATATTTTTTTTTGTTTATTCACTTTTATCCGTTAGAAAAGAAAAAGGAGAATGTATTTTCCTATTATTCAATAAATGTATTTTCTTATTATTCAATACTAAATAATAGGAGACTTTAAATAAAAAAGAAAAGTCTTTTTCTCGCATCCATTCTACATTGTCTAAACAAAAATTTCGTATACATCGAAATGGAAATATTTGGTGCATGAAGCCATAATCTGATAGATATATAAATTATAAATCTTATTTATGATATATCAGATCAATTTAGATCAATATTGATCTAAATTGATCTTTTGTTCTGGAATCAAAGAAAGATATTTAAAATGTATCTTATATGTCTTAATGTTGTGACTTGGAATAGACGTTTCTCTGTGGAGGAAGGGAATAGCCATTTTTTCCTATAAACTATAAAATAAAACATCTAGGAACAAGAAAATTGAATTGGAAATATCGACAGATTAGTTTATTGCAGAGTCAAAAGAAATAAAAAAAAAAGTCCACGGTTTTCATCTATATCGAACTTTAATATCAGAATAGTGGATAGAGTCATGATTCAATGGGTTAGGTCCACTTACTTTTTCTTTTGTTGATTTCTAATCTTTAGAATTGATTTGATTGGAATAATGTAAAATAGGGATACTCGACGATTTAAGAGATAAATTATCATTATTCATTATAATAACCAAATGTTCGACTTTCTAATTAGAATTACTATACTATAACTCATTCTAATGATAATACATTAGAATAGAATGATAATAATGAAATTGGAAAAAAAAAATGGAAAATTCGATCTAATAATAATAAAATAAAATTTCATTATAAGAATTAAATTTTAAATTCTAATTAAATTAGAAAGTATAAAGTGAAATTCGAAAGTATAAAGTTTCTTAGTTTTGTATTACAAAAAAATAGGAACGAACAATATACCAATTCTCCCCTGAAATATGAATAGTGCTAATGGAGTGTTATGAAAAAGACAAAGCCCCTTATCGGATTTGAACCGATGACTTACGCCTTACCATGGCGTTACTCTACCACTGAGTTAAAAGGGCCCATTTGATTCAATTTCTGAATGAGCCGCCAGCCGCCACGAGTCTACTGCATATACTTATTATACTGCATATACTTATTAGAATATATTTCTATAGATATATCTTATCCGCATTTTTCATTTTTGAAGTAATCCCTATCCCTGAAAGTAAAAGAAATGAAGTTTAACCCTGTTTTCTGGTAGACCAAGCATTCTCTAAAGAATCCTATCCTTCGTATTATTATTTCTATTTTATTTAGAAATTAGTAAAATTATAAATTCTATATTTATATAACTTTATAGCTTAGAATTCTAAATTAGAAACTTTTCTTAATTATAAATTCTAAACTGAATATGAATATATTTAAAATATATTATTATTCAAATTTATTATTTATACATATTTTATTTTTATTTTATTCTATTTAATTTATTCTATAGAATGAAGAATAGATAATTTCTATCTATATTATATAGAATGAAGAATGAATAGAATGAAGAATGAATGGCGATTAAAATGAATGATTCATAAATATCTAAATGACGAATCAAAAGATTCCATGGAATCATGAAAGATAGACAGATCCTTCAGATCTAATCATTCTATTATATTGACAATTTCAAGAAACTGTTCATACTATGAGCATAGTATGCTGGCGGTTGGGCAAATATGCCCCCATCGTCTAGTGGTTCAGGACATCTCTCTTTCAAGGAGGCAGCGGGGATTCGACTTCCCCTGGGGGTAGGGTATTACGAAAGGAAGTTGCTCATAGATTATCAATCAGCCTGGATTGATTCTTCCTGGGTCGATGCCCGAGCGGTTAATGGGGACGGACTGTAAATTCGTTGGCAATATGTCTACGCTGGTTCAAATCCAGCTCGGCCCAATAATTGGGGGATCCACCATGAAATGATATAATTTATTCTCCAGAAATATTTGATACGGAAGAATAAAAGTCACATTTTCTAATATATCCCTACCCGCTGTTTATTTAATCTGTCTATTTATTTTTTCTTTTTTCCCACAAATTATGATCTTGCTAATAATTTAGATTCATCTTAGGATCTTGTAAGTATTACAGTCTAAGAAAAAGAGTAATGGAAAGGCTCAATTTTTCAATGAAAAATTGAGTATCAATCCATTTTGAACTAATGTAATGAAAGGATTATTAGTAATCCGTGCCAATTTCACTAAAGTGCATATCCTTGTGAATATCAATATATCACTTGCGTCTCTGTTCCAACACAGCAGTTCGAATCTAAAATATAAATAGAAAGGGTTTGAATGAAATCATAAGAATATGTATGCTATACGCTTTGCTTTATTTCCCTGGGATTGTAGTTCAATTGGTCAGAGCACCGCCCTGTCAAGGCGGAAGCTGCGGGTTCGAGCCCCGTCAGTCCCGACGGATAAAAATCCAATAAAAAATACATCAATTCATCTCTTCATTTTCTTTGAAAGAGGGGCCAAATAGCAGAATTTCATTCCTAACCCGTATCCTTCTTATTTTTCTTATTTATTATTTTTCTTTTTTCATTTCTCATCAAACAAATATGGGAATTTCCATTTTTCAACTAGTACTTGGGAAAGATACATATGTGTATTGTTACAATTATGGGGAGCATCATATTCAGGATTCCAAGGGATACCGTACTGGGCCTGGTTTTTTCGATTACTCCTGATCCTTTTAATGGAATATGGAATAGAGTATTATATGGTTCCTGGGAGCCCATACACAAATTCTATTTGTACGATAGAAAATGGATTTAATTTAATATAGTTATAGTTACTTTGATTTTTAATCTTAAAAGTCTCCCTTTTAACTCTTTTTTAGCTCCGATTGTGTGTAATTTCAATTAGTAATTTGAAACAATCTATCTCATTGTACATTGAACTTTTGATATATTCTATGCGCCCTATTACTAATCCAAGAAAAGAGGATAAGGATATTAATAAAATAAAGATCAAACAAGCATCCCACCTTTCTTAGCGAAGGAATGCATAATCTTTTTTTTTACGGGCTTCTTCCGAAGAAAAAAAACTCTAAAATATTGAATATTAGATCGTTTTTATACTGGACTCGTCTTTATTTTATCACACTTCTTTCTTTTCCAAGAAGAGAAGATTAGATCATTAAAAAAGGAGTTTAGAACTTAACTCCTTTTTTTCACTTCACTTCTATTGTTTGTTTGGGTTTGTTTGTAATGAATGTAAGTGTAAAGGCAATTAGATGAGACTTCATCAGATGATTGTACAAGGAAGGCGGTAGGTAGGTTATAGAAAAGAAAGAATGGAAAAAAATGATAAATAAAAGGAAAGAAATTTTTGATTGGACAGGAATCAAATTTTGGATTCGGTATGGATAAAAGATCTTACTATGTTATACTATTTAATTCTCGACGATGAATCGATTTGATAGCCCAGATATTGTTATTCATGATATTGATCTGATTCGATATCATCAAGATGGAATTCATCCCATTGAATTTACAGGCGAAAGATTTATCATCTCTATGGGATTAAATCCCGAATTATTTATTGTAAAGTAAAGAAAAAAGAAACGAATGAGATTATGGAAGTAAATATTCTCGCATTTATTGCTACTGCACTGTTCATTTTAGTTCCTACTGCCTTTTTACTTATAATATACGTAAAAACAGTCAGTCAAAATGATTAATTTGAATGAAACTTGACTTCTTATCAATTTAATGATTTAAGAAAAAATGAAAAAAAAAAATTCAAATTTCATGTCTTAGATGAAATGAACGAACTAGAATCAGAAATATTCTATGAGACCCGATAGTATAAGTATAGTATGGTAGAAAGAAAGATTCATATATTTCTACCATACTATCTATTATTGTTAACCATACTATCTATTATTGTTATTAGAATATTGTATAAATAAAGTTGTATTGTATAAAGTATATAAAGGTATAGGTTTAATATAGAATAAAGATAAAAAGATAAAGATATAGGCTTAATATAGATACCTATAATATATCTTCATATATGTAGATATCAGTTATTTATATAGAATGTACATAGCGTCTCAATTCTATTTCTTTGTTTCATCTATTTGATTTGTCTTGTTTGATTCCAATCAATCGGAAATAATCGAAAGACAACTCTTTTTTGGTTCGAATTCCCCAGATTTCTGATTATTTTCAATCTAAACCATCAATATAAACCAGGTATCCATTGAAAGAATCAAATCAATGAAGGAAAAACAAATAGTATGAGCTTATTCTTATTCATAGAATACATTACTCCACTAGAATCCAATAGAATTTCGAAATAAAAATATTTTTTTTAATTGAATTAATTTAAATAAAATTCAATTTAATTCAATTAAAAAAAACGTCTTTGCAGAATGATCTATAAAACAATTGATACAGTTTGGTTCCTAAAACTCAATTAGCAGTGTCTCTAGAGTCCACTTCTTCCCCATACTACGAGTGAAAGGGAAAATGTAAAGACTACCATTAAAGCAGCCCAGGCGAGATTTACTATATTCATGTGAATTATGTCTCCTATCTCTATGAATATGAAGGAATTCTTCCATTATTGTTCACTAATATAATAATAATGGAATCACTGGTGCAGAGTCAAAAAAAGATTTGATTTGGACCAATATCATTGATGAAAGAATCGAAAAAATCCAATTCTAACAAATTCTTATTGATTTCTAGTAGAATCAGAAAATTAGGTACAAGCAAAACAAAATATGCAGCGACACCCTTGGAAATACTAAGAAAATGTTTCTAACATGTAGTAATAATAAGACCTATTATTTTATTTCTTTTGTTGCCTTTCATTAAGTCAAAAGTCTAAAAATTATAGAATTAAGATAGATCGCTATTTATTACATACCCCTATTTTTTTATTCTCGCTTGATCTAATCCTTATTGTCTCCCGATTATATCTGTAAAACAATCGAAAGACAATCTATTC